AAACTATTTTCGATGAGAATTTTTATTTTAATTGAAAAAAAAAATCTTTCTATATAGATAGATATTGAAGTGCTATCTCGGATTCAAAAAAAAAAAAAGAGAATCATTTCTTTCAATACTCACTTATTATTAGTTAACAATCCTAATCCTCATATGCTTAATTCTGATAGGAAATAAAATAGTAAAATAATTATTCATCGAATGACTATTCATCTATTGTATTTTCATCAAATAGGGGGCAGGAAGATTCTATGGAAAAATGGTGGTTCAATTCGATGTTGTCTAACGAGAAGTTAAAGTTAGAACATAGGTATGGTTTAAGTAAATCAATGGGAAGTCTTGATGCTATTGGCCATACCAGTGGAAATGATGAACCCCTTCTAAATGATATGGAGAAAAATTGGAGTGATAGTGTTAGTTATAGTTTCAGTAATGTTGATTATTTATTTGGTATCAGGGATATTTGGAGTTTGATCTCTGATGACACTTTTTTAGTTAGGGATAGTAATGGTGACAGTTATTCCGTATATTTTGATATTGAAAATCATAGTTTTGAGATTGACAATGATAGTTCTTTTCTGAGTGAATTAGAAGGTTTTTTTTCTAGTTTTTTGAATAGGGGGTCTAAGAGAAACAATCACTACTATTATCATTACATGTATGATACTCAATCTAGTTGGACTAATCACATTAATAGTTGCATTAATAGTTATCTTCGTTTTGAAGTCAGTATTAATAGTTCCATTTCAGGTGGTACTGACAATTACAGTGACAGTTACATTTATAATTTCATTTGTACTGAAAATGTAAGTGGTAGTGAAAGTGGAAGTTTTAGTATAAGAACTCGTAATAATGGCAGTGATTTCAATATAAGAGGAAGATCTAATGATTTCGATATAAATAAAAAATACAGACATTTATGGGTTCAATGCGAAAATTGTTATGTATTAAATTATAAAAAACTTCTTAGGTCAAAAATGAATGTTTGTGAACAGTGTGGATATTATTTGAAAATGAGTAGTTCAGATAGAATCGAACTTTCGATTGATTCGGGCACTTGGGATCCTATGGATGAAGATATGGTTTCTATGGACCCCATTCAATTTCATTCAGAAGAGGAACCTTATAAAGATCGTATCAATTCTTATCAAAGAAAGACAGGTTTAACTGAAGCTGTTCAAACAGGCATAGGTCAACTAAACGGTATTCCCGCAGCAATTGGGGTTATGGATTTTAAGTTCATGGGAGGTAGTATGGGATCTGTAGTAGGTGAGAAAATCACTCGTTTGATTGAGTATGCTACTAATCGATCTCTACCTGTCATTATTGTGTGTGCTTCTGGAGGAGCACGCATGCAAGAAGGAAGTTTGAGCTTGATGCAAATGGCTAAAATATCTTCTGCTTCATATAATTACCAATCCACTAAAAAGTTATTCTATGTACCAGTCCTTACATCTCCTACAACCGGTGGAGTAACAGCCAGTTTTGGTATGTTGGGAGATATCATTATTGCTGAACCTAATGCGTACATTGCATTTGCGGGTAAAAGAGTAATTGAACAAACATTGAATAGGACAGTACCCGATGGTTCACAAGCGGCTGACTATTTATTCCATAAAGGCTTATTTGACCCAATCGTACCACGTAATCCTTTAAAAGGTGTTCTAAGTGAGTTATTTCAGCTCCATGGTTTCTTTCCCTTGAATCAAAATTCAAAAAATTAAAGTATAGCACTAGATTCAGTTATTTTGTTTGTAGCGAACAAGTATTTAGTTCATCATAATAAAAAAAAACTAAGAAAAATGTTCTTTGGTGATATAAGTTACACTTTCTAGTAAGAGTCAGAAGTTTCGGATAATTTTTTTTCTTTAAATTTAATATTTTAATATTATTTTTATATTTCAAATTTCTATTTTAATATAAATATATTATTTAGAAATTATATATTTATATATACTTAATTGTTTATATATACTTAGTAGTATAATATACTATAAAATACAATAGTCAATATTACCTAATATTACTTATAATAGATATACTTATCATATCATAAGATATCTTTCTAATAGATACAAATATATAGATACAAATATTAAATCGAGGCACCCATTCTATGACAGATCTCAACTTACCCTCTATTTTTGTGCCTTTAGTGGGCCTAGTATTTCCGGCAATTGCAATGGCTTCTTTATCTCTTCATGTCCAAAAAAATAAGATTGTCTAGATCCAATGGGACCAAATCCTATCAATTTATTTCAACACTGTATCATAATACAGATATTTTTTTAGTGCAATATGGTACGATATGTGGCTCTTTCCACACACAAATGAAAGAACTGTTATGTATGCGGATACATGCTATCTGCATAAATGCATGTATATATATATAGCTGGTTAAAAATGGATCAGTAAATATTTTTAATAGAAGGTCAATGTATCTAACCAATTACTCCACATCAGAATAGTGCTAGTTGATGAAAGTTACTTCGGGATCAAGAAAGGTAAAGTCAAATTTGGGTTATTCTCTCAATTCCAATCGAATGCAACTGGATCTAGTATAGTATGAATTGGCGATCAGAACATATATGGATAGAACTTATAAGGGGGTCTCGAAAAACAAGTAATTTTTGCTGGGCCTGTATCCTTTTTTTAGGTTCACTAGGATTCTTAGCGGTTGGAACTTCCAGTTATCTTGGTAGGAATCTGATATCCATATTTCCATCTCAGCAAATTCTTTTTTTTCCACAAGGAATCGTGATGTCTTTTTATGGGATCGCAGGTCTGTTCGTTAGCTCCTATTTGTGGTGCACAATTTTGTGGAATGTAGGTAGTGGTTATGACCAATTCGATAGAAAAGAAGGAATTGTGTGCATTTTTCGTTGGGGATTTCCTGGAATAAATCGTCGCATCTTCCTTCGCTTCCTTATGAGAGATATCCAATCAATCAGAATTGAGGTTAAAGAGGGTCTTTATCCTCGTCGTGTCCTTTATATGGAAATCAGAGGTCAAGGGGCCATTCCCTTGACTCGTACTGATGAGAATTTTACTCCACGAGAAATTGAACAAAAAGCTGCCGAATTGGCCTATTTCTTGGGCGTACCAATTGAAGTATTTTGAAATGAATTGAACACAATAAAGAATAAATGTTTTATCGGCATGGGGGAAGGAACTTGCTAATTCCTTTTTTAATACAATTGAAGTCTTTTTGGAATGTTCATTTGAACAAAACATGTTAGATTATTCTATTTCCTCCTTCCTTTGTCGTGGCGACTCCCATAGAATAAACCAAAAAAGCAGGAGGGCGTATATGGAATAACTATAATAAACTATACTATAATAAAGAAGAAAATTAAGAAAAGAAGAAATTTTTGTATACCATTTGTATACCAAAAGTATTTCGTATGCGTATGGATCCCAACTCAATTCTTTTCTACTAGAAAATTTCTACTAGAAAAAAGACTAATCTAAGGCTAATATAATAAGTAAGGATTCATCAAATATATCCAAGATTTATTTCGTAATACGGAATTCATCTCATCTTTTTAGGCCCAAAATTTTGATGATACCTTTTTTCCTTGGTTGTGGCTAGGCGGTGAAACATTTCGAAATAATTAACTGAGGGGGGTTTTCGTTTCTAAATCCGATTCGTTATTTTAAGTGGGTTTTCGAGTATTCATAGAAAGGAACAAATGAAGATGAAATTGCTTCGAATTTGCCCATTCGAATTTGCCCAATTGAGATATCTAGGAATAATATTGATTTTGCATTTTTATCCGAAAAGGGCGAACCCTTATCCCATTTCTATATTCCTTCTAGATCCAAGAACTAAATTCAATTTTGACACAAAAATTGGAATGAATAGACCCATAGGTTCAATACCTTGTTATAGAACTCGTGCTTCAGAGAAATATCATATAGAGTCAACGAATGAAGCAGGTTCATTAACGATTCAATTCACAGATAAAAAATGAAAAAAAAGAAAGCATTGCCTTCTTTCCCATATCTTGTATCTATAGTATTTTTGCCCTGGTGGGTCTCTCTCCCATTTAATAAATGTCTGGAACTTTGGGTTACAAATTGGTGGAATACCGGGCAATCCAAAACTCTCTTGAATATCATTCAAGAGAAAAACGTTCTAGAAAGATTCATAGAATTAGAAGAACTCTTTCTGTTGGACGAAATGATAAAGGAGTACCCGGAGACACATATACAAAAACTTCGTATAGGAATACACAAGGAAACGATACAATTGGTCAAAACACACAATGAATATCATCTCCATATCATTTTGCATTTCTCGACAAATATAATCTCTTTCGCTATTCTAAGTGGTTATTTTATTTTGGGTAATGAGGAACTTGTCATTCTTAATTCTTGGGTTCAGGAATTCCTCTATAACTTAAGTGACACAATAAAAGCTTTTTCGATTCTTTTAGTTACTGATTTATGGATTGGATTTCACTCGACTCATGGTTGGGAACTAATAATTGGTTCGTTCTACAACGATTTTGGATTGGCTCATAACGATCAAATTATATCTGGTCTTGTTTCCACGTTTCCAGTTATTCTAGATACAATTGTGAAATATTGGATTTTCCATTATTTAAATCGTGTATCTCCTTCGCTTGTAGTCATTTATCATTCAATGAATGAATGAAGAACTCATTTGATCTCCTGATATCAATCAAATAAATCAGAATCTTTCTTCCTTTATAAAGAAACCATTTTGAATCTTACTTAATTCTTTATATTTTATTTCTACCAGTTCAAGGTATTCGTCCTATATTACAGTACAACTATTCCAGTACAATGACAGACTCGTGCATAGGGAACTTTACTAGTTCCCTATCTAATTTATTGTAGAAATTCCGAGATCCATGATTGGACATGCAAAATAGAAATACTTTTTCTTGGGTAAAGGAACAGATGACTCGATCCATTTCTGTATCGATCATGATATATGTAATAACTCGAGCATCCATTTCAAATGCATATCC